CTTGTATTAAGTCCAAAATTTTCAACAGTAATAAAAGTTTGATTTCTTACATTATTACTAATTTGATATGTTTTCTTGCAAAAAAAAGAAGCTCTTTTTGTATTATTCATTGTTAATAATGGTACTAACCCAAAATTTCTATTAAGTTTTTTTTCTTCTTCTTTACCCCATAAAGAGATTGAATAGAAGGAGCTACTTTTTTTTCCACTGTAATTTATAAAATAAGTGTTTAAATGTCCTTCAAAAGTAAGGAAATAAATCCGAAACATATAAAATGCGGTTAATCCCGCTGTTGAACAAGCTATTATTGCAAAAATTGGCGAAAACAACAAACTATCATTAAGAATTTCATCTTTAGACCAAAAACAAGCAAGGGGGGGAATACCACAAAGAGAAAGTGTTCCTACTAAAAAGGCAGTTTTTGTAATTGGCACATGTTTTGTCAAACCACCCATAAGAATCATATTCTGACTTTTATTGGGAGAATATCCAACTATAGCTTCCATTGAATGAATAATGGATCCAGATCCTAAAAACAACAAAGCTTTCGAATAAGCATGAGTAATCAAATGAAATAAAGCGGATCGATAAGACCCCATACCTAGAGCTAACATCATATAACCCAGTTGAGACATTGTAGAATAAGCTAAACCTCTCTTAATGTCTTTTTGAGCAAGAGCTAAAGTGGCTCCTAAGAGTACTGTTATTATACCTATCAAAGATATTATATACATTATATAAGGGATAACTATAAAAAGAGGAAGAAGACGAGCTACAAGAAAAATTCCCGCGGCTACCATAGTAGCAGCATGTATAAGAGCCGAAATAGGAGTCGGACCCTCCATGGCATCAGGTAACCATACATGAAGAGGAAATTGTGCGGATTTAGCAATAGGACCCACAAATAATAGAAATGCACACAAAGGAAGGAATAAGAGATTTACTCTATTATTTAAAATTAAATTATTGAATATTTCGAACAAATCCTGAAATTCGAAACTGCCAGTTATCCAATAAAGACCTAAAATTCCTAATAATAAACCAAAATCCCCTACACGATTAGTTACAAAAGCTTTTTGACAAGCATTCGCTGCAATAGGTCGTGTGAACCAAAAACCTATTAATAAGTACGAACACATTCCAACTAATTCCCAAAAAAAATAAACTTGGATCAAATTAGAACTAGTAACTAATCCTAACATTGAAGTATTAAAAAAACCCATATAAGCAAAAAACCTCAGATATCCTTGATCATGAGACATATAATTGTCACTATAAATCAGAACCAAAATTCCAACAGTTGTAATTAATATTGACATAATAGAAGTAAGTGGATCAATAAAGTAACCGAACTCAAAAGAAAATTCATTATTTATGGTCCAAGACCATACATTTTGATGAATGCAACTTAGAAAAATTTGTTGAATAGATAGATAGAGTGAAAAGAGCATAACGATACTTAACAAAAAAATACTCAGAAAAGTCCACATACGTCGGAGGTTTTTTGTTGCTGTCGGAAAAAGTAGAAGTCCAACTCCTAGTAAAATAGGTACTGGAAGTGGAATGAAAGGGATGATCCATGAATATTGATATGTATGTTCCATAAAATAAAAAACCCTTTTTATTTTATTCTTAAATTTATTATTTCTTATTCACTGGTTTATATATATATTTTTTGCAAAGGGGACAATAAAAAAGCACGCGATTTCAAACCTAAATATAATTTTTTTTTCGAATTTAGTATAATCCTTCATAAATCTTTGAAAATGAATATATATTCAAATCAAAAAATTAGAAGTGATTAAAAAATATTACTAAGTTACCGTCAAAAAAAATTATTTGTCTCTTTTTTTTATTACTATAATAAATAAAATTGTGATTTTATGCAGATACAGAAAAAGTGAATTAGAATTCCGTATTACAATAATTTATATACATATATTAAGAATAGAACAAAGATTTACACGACAAAAAAGACTTAATATTAATTATATAATTAAAAAACTTTACCTAAAAAAAGTTATTTGAGTTTGATTATTTAGAATTATTAAGGAATTAATTTTAATTCTGGAATTTAGTGATTGTCTTCCAGTACACTAAGCGAGCTTTTTTTTTATTTGCAAGAAATATTATTATAATCTATATTTTTTTACATATGAAATGAAGGAATTTTCTAATTTTTTTTTGATAATATAATCTAGATAATATAATCTAGATAATATAATCTAGCAGTATAGATTAATTAAATGAGCACTCTCATACGGATTTCAAACGTTAAATAAAAAAAAATTTCATAACCAAATTTTATAAAAAAAAAGTAAAAAACAGTTGGGTTTTAAACTTTTGAATGTCTTTGTTGTTTTGAAAATAATATAATATATAATAAAATTTGAAAGAAAAAAAACTCGATATGGAGTACGAAAGAATAGAATAAGAAATGTCTTTGACATCCAATTATATCACTGAAAAACTTTTTTCATTTTTGAATGGCAGTTCCAAAAAAGCGTACTTCTATCTCGAAAAAGCGTATTCGTAAACAAATTTGGAAAAGGAAGGGATATTGGACATCGTTGAAAGCTTTTTCGTTAGGGAAATCACTTTCTACAGGTAATTCAAAAAGTTTTTTTGTACAACAAAATAAATAAAAAACACTAGAATAATTAGAATTAGCCTAACTTAAAAAACACATTTTTTAGAATAAATATAAAAAAATAAAATTGTCTTTTTTTTTTTTTCTTCTTTTGGTTCCTATTTATTTTTCAAAAATTCAAAAAAGGGATTCTTATTTTCCCCATCACCAGCTCGATGCAATAATAAATAAAGATCTTGTATTTCCTCGTTAAGAGGAAATACAAGATCTTTAAGCGAAATCAATAGGTCCTTGAAATTAATTAATTTCAAAATTTTTCACTTTATACCTTTAAGAATTATTATTTCTATGGATTTTTGAGAAGTTTTAATTTTTAGAAAAAGCATTTTTTTTTATGGAAATGATAAAAAGCATTTAGGGCTTTGTCTTTGGGTTGAAGTCCCAACTACTTTAATTTAGTTACATTTTTCATTGGATTCTAGAAAAAAATATAAAGTACAAAAAGTGAATTAAAATAATTTAAAAACTCAGATAAAAAAAACGATCTTAAATATTGAATTAAAACCCCCCCAAAATACCTATTTAAACAAGTTTTTATTTGTTAAATCAATTGTAAATTCCATTGAATGGGCTTCTTTATTTAAATTTTAATCTCGACGATTGAATAAAAACTTGTTAGTATTGTTTTGAACAAGTTGCCGCTATGGTGAAATTGGTAGACACGCTGCTCTTAGGAAGCAGTGCTAGAGCATCTCGGTTCGAGTCCGAGTAGCGGCATAAGATCTTATAAAAGAGATATTATAAGTTTTATAATCAAATTAATACCCGACCTTTTTTTTTCTAAAGTCGGGTAAAACCTAGTATTAATTTTTAACAAATTTTTATGATTTTTTCAATTTTAGAGCATATATTAACTCATATATCTTTTTCGGTCGTTTCAATTGTACTGACAATTTATTTTTTAACTTTATTAGTTAATTTAGATGAAATCATAGGATTTTTTGATTCATCAGATAAAGGAATCATAATTACGTTTTTTGGTATAACAGGATTATTATTCACTCGTTGGATTTATTCAGGACATTTTCCATTAAGTAATTTATATGAATCATTAATTTTTCTTTCATGGGCTTTTTCAATTATTCATATGGTTTCCTATTTTAATAAAAATAAAAAAAATCACTTAAACGCAATAACGGCGCCAAGTGCTATTTTTATTCAGGGTTTTGCTACTTCAGGTCTTTTAAACAAAATGCCTCAGTCTGCAATATTAGTACCAGCTCTCCAGTCCCAGTGGTTAATGATGCACGTAAGTATGATGATATTAGGCTATGGCGCTCTGTTATGTGGATCATTATTATCAATAGCTCTTCTAGTCATTACATTTCGCAAAGTCGGACCCACTTTTTGGAAAAAGAATATAAAAAAAAAATTTTTATTAAATGAATTTTTTTCTTTTGATGTACTTTACTACATAAACGAAAAAAATTCTATTTTACTACAACAAAACATTAATTTTAGTTTTTCTAGAAATTATTATAGGTATCAATTGATTGAACAATTAGATTATTGGAGTTTTCGTATTATTAGTCTTGGATTTATCTTTTTAACCGTCGGCATTCTTTCAGGAGCTGTATGGGCTAATGAGACATGGGGTTCATATTGGAATTGGGATCCAAAAGAAACTTGGGCATTTATTACTTGGACCATATTCGCTATTTATTTACATATTAAAACAAATAGGAATGGTAGGGGTATAAATTCTGCAATTGTGGCTTCGATAGGCTTTCTTTTAATTTGGATATGCTATTTTGGCGTCAATCTTTTAGGAATAGGTTTACATAGTTATGGTTCATTTACATCGAATTAAATAAAAAATTAACCAAAAAATAAAGTAATCCAAATTTAAATAAAAAAGAATAGCAGCTATGATCGAACTTCAATATAAGTTAAGAAATCTAATTTCGATTTAGTAGTAAATCATCACGAACCTTTTGAATCAAGTAGAACAATGATTCAAAAGGTTCTCACAATACAAAGACCAAAGACTTCTGATTACAATTCAATTTAATGCTTTTTTTTATTTCCTGAAAACTATCCATAAAAATAATTAGATAAAATGGATTCGACCTTGTCACTTGCTAATGAGAGCACAAAATCAGGATAAATCCCAATACCAATTATGGGTAGAAGAATAGAGATTGAAAGAAATAACTCTCGGGGTCCAGAATCAAAAAAAGAAAAGTTTTTGACATTAATTAACTTGTATCCATAGAACATTTGACGTGACATAGATAATAAATATATAGGAGTTAATATCATTCCAATTGCCATTACAAAAATAATTAAAATTTTTGAAATTAATAAATATTTTTGACTGGTAATTATTCCAAAAAAAACGATTAATTCTGCAACAAAACCACTCATGCCCGGTAATGCAAGGGAAGCCATCGATAAGATAGTGAACATTGTAAATATCTTTGGAATGGAGATAGCCATTCCACCCATTTCATCAAGATAAACAAGCCGAATTCGATCATAACTCGTTCCTGCCAAGAAAAAAAGTGCAGCGCCAATAAATCCATGAGAAATTATTTGTAAAATAGCTCCATTAAGTCCAGGATCCGTTATAGAACCAATACCTATAATTATAAAACCCATATGAGATACAGAAGAATAGGCTATTCTCTTTTTTAAATTACGTTGACCGGGAGATGTTGAAGCTGCATAAATTATTTGGATTGTACCGACTACCATCAACCAAGGAGAAAACATAGAATGGGCGTGAGGTAATAATTCCATATTGATTCGAACCAACCCATATGCTCCCATTTTTAATAAGATTCCCGCAAGAAGCATACAGGTACTGTAATGTGCCTCGCCGTGGGTGTCAGGTAACCAAGTATGTAAAGGTATAATCGGCGATTTGACGGCAAAAGCAATAAGAAATCCAACATAAAATAGTATTTCGAGTGTGACAGGATAGGATTGATTAGCTAATAGTTCTAAATTTAATGTTGGTTCGTTCGAACCATATAAACTTATACCTAAAACTCCTATTAATAAAAAAATAGAACTTCCTGCAGTGTATAAAATAAATTTTGTAGCTGAATACAGACGTTTCTTTCCACCCCACATGGATAAAAGTAGATAAACGGGAATTAATTCTAATTCCCACATTATGAAAAAAAGTAAAAGATCCCGAGAAGAAAATGATCCTATTTGACCGCTGTACATTGCTAACATCAGAAAATGGAATAATCGGGAATCCCGAGTAACTGGAAAAGCTGCTAAAGTCGCTAAAGTAGTAATAAATCCCGTCAGTAAAATAGTTCCTATAGAAAGTCCATCTACTCCCATTCTCCAGTAAAAATCAAAAAAGTTGATCCATTTATAATCTTCGGACAGTTGAATTAACGGATCGTCCATTTTATAATTATAACAAAAGGCATAGGTTGTTAGAAGAAGTTCTAAGATACAAGTGCATATAGTATACCATTTGTTGACTTTATTTCCCCTATGTGGGAGAAATAACATTAATGAACCGGCAAATATTGGAAAAACAACAATTATTGTTACCCAAGGAAAATAATTCGTGGTAAAGACAAGATACACCAGATCCAAAGAACGCGTACTCAAAAAAAATATATAAATAAAAAAATATAATTTAACTTTTTTGAGTACGAGTACTTGTCAATAAAAAAATAAAATGTATTCCAAATTTATTCAAATGAGTTTTTCGATAACGTATCAATAAGCTAGACCCATGCTTCGAGTTGTTTCATGCCATAAATAAACTCGAACGCTCAAAAAATCCGTTGGACAGGCAGATTCACATCTCTTACAACCAACACAGTCCTCGGTTCTTGGAGCGGAAGCTATTTGCTTAGCTTTACATCCATCCCAAGGTATCATTTCTAATACGTCTGTAGGGCATGCTCGGACACATTGAGTACATCCTATACAGGTATCATAAATTTTTACTGAATGTGACATAGGATCTATAGTTTTTTGAATGTCATAAATTTTCAATCTAGTAAACTTCTAACTAAATGATATATTAAAATACTAGATGAAGCAATGATTTCCTTTAATAGAATTTTTGTAATGAATTCTGGCTCAATTGATAAAAAAATGGGGCTAAAATACTTTGATTTCTTAGATTTTCACAAATAGAATCTCGTAAGTCATAACCTATTATATATGCAAATTTCAATCTATAATTTTTTTTATGCTACTTATTTAATAAGGTCGATTGGTTGATGCGAGTTGATTTTCTGTTACGATAAATTGACGAGACGATAGCTAATCCAATAGCTGCTTCAGCGGCTGCAATTGCTATAACAAAAATGCAGAAAATATCGCCCTTTAGTTGGGAATTATCAAAAAAATCAGAAAATGTTACGAAATTCATATTAACTGCATTGAGGATAAGTTCAAGACACATAAGAGCTCTAACCATATTTCGACTCGTGATCAATCCATAAAGACCAATCAAAAATAAATAGGCACTCAAAACAAGTACATGTTCGAGTATCATTCAGCAACTCCTTATCAATTTTGATTCATTTCAATATGAATAATAATTCACCGGATTCAATCAACTAGAATATAAAATAAAATATGAATAAAAACTATATTAGGTAAAAAAAAAATTCAAAAATATATACAATCTAAAAATTGATATTTAAAATATGAAATAGTATTCAATCAAATTTAATTGAATGAACGGAACAAAAATATCATAACATACACAAAGTTTTCTTTGGTCTTTACTAATTAGAACGTTTTTTATTGACGAGCCACAGAAATTGCACCTATCAAAGCAACTAAAAGAATTATTGAAATGAGTTCAAAAGGAAGAAAAAAATCGGTTGATAAATGAATTCCTATTTGTTGACTATTACTTATTAAATCTTGCTCTAGAATCTGGTTTAATCTTGTAGTCCAAATAACCCCGTACCATGACGTATCGAGAATAGTAGAAATTAATGAAAAAAGAATAGTTGTACAAACCAACGAAGTAATCCCATTCCCAACGGTCCACAAATTGAAATCTGTGGAATATTCTGAATCAGTCATGAACATCACAGCAAATATGATTAAAACATTTATGGCCCCCACGTAAATAAGGAGTTGTGCAGCAGCTACAAAATGGGAATTTGATAGAATATACAATAACGATATACAAACAAGAACAAATCCTAAGGAAAAGGCTGAAAATATTGGGTTGGGAAGTAATATCACTCCCAGACCTCCTACTAGAAGACCGGATCCCAGAAAAACTAAAAGAAAATCGTGTATTGGTCCAGGCAAATCCATTATATTATTAAAATAAGAAAAAAATAGAAATCCTTTTCATGACCTTATTAATTTAACCGGGGAATTTTTTTTAATATGTTTCTAATAGAATGAAATTAGAATTGAATGGATATGAATTGATGTAGATACAATTATTAGACAGTTTCGCTTTTTTATTCTAAAGTGTATTTTCAACCTATCTTCTATTTCAAGAAAGTAATTATGAATATATTATATTAAAAGAATGGGCCTTAATACTTAAAATATTATTATATAAATACAATACAAATTTTTAATTAAATTTGTTATATAATTCAAAAATTTTGAATTCTTTTTTTAATAAAATTAATGGGTTTACCCATTTTTTGTTTGAGGTGAATTCAAAATTGTTCGAATAGTATAATCGTCAATTACTGCCATTGGTAAACGACCTAAAGCAATTTGATTATAATTCAATTCGTGACGATCATAAGTTGAAAATTCATATTCTTCGGTCATTGACAAACAATTTGTTGGACAATACTCAACACAATTACCACAAAATATACAAATTCCAAAATCAATACTGTAATTAAGCAATCGTTTTTTTCTAATATTAGTTTCCAATTTCCAATCAACAACAGGCAGATCTATAGGACATACTCGAACACATACTTCGCAAGCAATGCATTTATCAAATTCGAAATGGATTCGACCACGGAAACGCTCCGATGTTATTAATTTTTCATAGGGATATTGAATAGTTACAGGTAAACGATTTGTGTGGGATAAAGTAATCATGAAACCTTGACCAATATACCTTGCAGCTCGTAGGGTTTGTTGACCATAATTAATGAAACCGGTTATCATAGGAAGCATATTGTAATTATCTATGAATAATTTTATCTTTGTTTCTTTCTCTTGTTTAAAACAAGTTAATGAATATGTTGGATTCATTTTCAATTTAGAGTGAAAAGAGTTGGAAAGAAGTTGTTAATAATAGATTACCAAGGGAAATCGGTAAAAGAAATTTCCATCCAAGATTTAATAGTTGATCAATTCTTAGCCTAGGTAAAGTCCATCTTGTTGCGATAGAAATGAACAAAAACAAATAAGTTTTAGCTAATGTAATAAAGATACCAATTGTTGTTCCAAAAATTTGATCCCTTTCAAATAGCTCCAGAATAGATATATCCGGAATAGAAATATTCCAACCGCCTAAGTATAGAACTGTTACAAATAATGAGGAAATTAATAGATTTAGATAAGAAGCAACGTAAAATAAACCAAATTTTATACCTGAATATTCAGTTTGATAACCTGCTATTAATTCTTCTTCCGCTTCTGGTAAATCAAACGGCAACCTCTCGCATTCTGCTAGGGAAGAAATTAGAAAAATGATAAAACCTATAGGTTGACGCCACAAATTCCATCCCCAAAAACCATATTTTGATTGTGCCTCAATTATATCAACTGTACTTAAACTGTTAGATAATCCTAGTCGGCGATAATATTACTATTTTCACCGCTATTACAAAACCGTACATGAGGTCTTCGCCTCATACGGCTCCTCGGGGGCCGCAAATAAATCTAAGGACCAGATTTGTCTTCTTTAGATGGATATGATGTGTTCTAAAATAGATTAAATATAAATATATCTGGGGTCCCGGATTATACCAATGGAATTCTGTCTGCTCAAATTCTAAGAATAAAAAAAAGCGCTTCGGAATTCATCTCATCCTTTACAAATTTTCATTTCTATTTGTTGAATAATAACTGAATCGTTTAATAAAATACTCCTTGTAAAAATAGGTATTTCAGCCCATCGTGGTTTTAAATTACGAAAAAGAATTATTCATCCTATTAGTTTATTATTCATAACAGAAATTCTATTTTATTTTATTTTCGAAATATATGAAAAAAAAAAAATATCCTTGTTTCGGTTCTATTCTTCTTTCTTTTTTAGAAAAAAAAAGTTGGTGGACTTAAAAAATAAAGGATTATTTCGTTTCTGATAGTCATTACATTTATCGGTGGATAGGAGCATACTCTGAATCGGAATCTTGGGGAGTACTGTCTGATTATTTCTACTAATTTCAAACCCCAAATTAACCTTCTTTTTTTTATCTTATGTTATGCATAAATATTCTTTTCAATTTGGTTAATCTCTATTACAAATTCTTTGTGTATTTTGGTGTTTCTAACCATCCACTCACTTTTACCTAATTGCCACTCACTTTGTAATACATGTATGTTAATCTATATAACTGATAGTGAAAACGCCATACGGTTAATATTTTTAACCCGCTTCAAGCCAGGATGACTAATCAACCAATCTTGGGGTAAAGTGATTCTTACACTTATGTTTATTTCCATTTAACCTTTGTACATAGGAAATGAGACTCAATTTTTCTTTTTACTGCTAATTTCTGAGCAGTTTTTTTTCACTCATCTATAACTATCAAATTCCTTTTATTAAGATTAACCCGAAATATTAATATATATATATTCTGGTTGTTAACTTAATTCGTCTAGAAGAAACGGCATAGTAAAAATAAACGTTTATGTTTCAACGAATCGCACGTAGAGATATTGATAAAACACATAGAGTTAATGGTATTTCATAACTAATTGATTGGGCAGCAGCTCGCAGACCACCTAAAAAAGAATATTTATTATTTGATCCATATCCTGACATAAGAAGTCCAATAGGAGCAATACTTGAGATGGCAATCCATAAAAAAATACCGATATTGAGATCCGCTAAAACAAGGTGATTGCTAAAGGGAATTACTGAATAACTTAGTAAAATTGAGATAACTGCTATAGATGGTCCAATACTAAATAAAGGAGTATTTCCTCTAGATGGACGAAGATCTTCTTTAAAAAGTAGTTTTGTCCCGTCGGCTAGAGCTTGAAGAATTCCCAACGGGCCAGCGTATTCAGGTCCAATACGTTGTTGTATCCCTGCAGATATTTCTCTTTCTAACCACACAATTACTAGTACACCTGTTATGATTCCCAATACAAGAGAAAATATAGGGACAAATATCCATATGAGTCCATAGACCTCTTTTAAAGATTCCAATCTAACAAAAGAATTTATAGTTTGTACTTCTGTTGCATAAATTATCATTTTAACGATCAACTTCTCCCATAATTATATCTATGCTACCAAGTATCGTCATAATATCAGCCAATTTCATTCTTTTAACTAGTTCAGGAAGAATTTGCAAATTAATAAAACCCGGTGGTCGGATTTTCCATCTCCAAGGAAAACCACTTTGATCTCCTATGAGAAAAATTCCCAATTCCCCTTTTGGAGCTTCAACTCTTACATAAAGTTCTTGTTTCGATAATTCAAAAGTAGGAGAAGGTTTTTTACTAATGAATCGATATTCAAAATCATTCCATTCTGGATTTCTTTTTCTATCAAAGCCTCTGCTTTCTAAATTCTCATAGGGACCCCCCGGAAGTCCTTCCAGAGCCTGTTGAATTATTTTTATGGATTCTGTCATTTCGCTAAGTCGTACTAAATAACGAGCTAATGAATCTCCTTGTTTTTGCCACTGAATTTCCCATTCAAATTCATCGTAAGACTCATAACGATCAACTTTACGAAGATCCCATGGTATTCCGGATGCGCGTAGCATTGGTCCGGATAAACCCCAATTTATTGCTTCTTCCCCACCAATAATCCCAACTCCTTCAACCCGTTCTAAAAAAATAGGATTTCGTGTAATCAGTTTTTGATATTCAACAACCTCTGTTAAAAAATAATCACAAAAATCCAAGCATTTATCTATCCAACCATAAGGTAAATCAGCCGCTATTCCTCCAATACGAAAAAAATTATGCATCATTCTCATACCGGTGGCAGCTTCGAACAGATCATATACAAATTCTCGTTCTCTGAAAATATAGAAAAAAGGAGTCTGTGCACCAATATCTGCCATAAACGGGCCGAGCCATAACAGATGAGAAGCTATACGACTCAATTCCAGCATAATTACTCTGATATAGCTGGCCCTTTTAGGAACTTGAATATTTCCCAATTGTTCTGGTCCATTTACTGTTATTGCTTCCGTAAACATAGTAGCTAAATAATCCCATCGCGTTACATAAGGTAAATATTGTATAATTGCTCGGTTTTCTGCAATTTTTTCCATTCCTCTGTGTAAATAACCCAATATGGGTTCACAGTCAACAACATCCTCACCATCTAGAGTAACAATTAAGCGAAGAACACCATGCATGGATGGGTGGTGAGGTCCCATATTGACTATCATAAGATCCTTTCCTGTAACTGGTCTCTTCATAAGTTTTTCCTTGATTCGTTCTGGCATGAATTAGATTGCTTAAAAAGAAATTTATCAAAAAATTCAAGATCTAAAAAATTACCTAATTCACAATTTTGAAATTTAACGAGTTTTTAATTCCCGAATATTCAACTGATTAATTAATTCTTTATAACGTACTCTATTTTTTTTTGACAAATAAGCCAGCAGTCGTTGACGTTTTCCCAGAATTTTCCGTAGACCCCTCTGAGATAAATAATCTTTTCTGTGCAATTCTAAATGTGAAGTAAGTCTTCGTATCTTATTAGTGAAACTGAATACTTGAAATTCAACAGATCCCCTGCTTTCTTCTTTTTTTTCTTGAAATGAAATGAATGCATTTTTTATCATAAAAAGAAATCCTTCCCTTTTTAATATGAATTGAAAGATATGAATTTTAGTGATCAGTAATAATAATGGTAGTTTTTTTGTACAAGGATCTTAATTTTATAAAAAAAAAGTCTAAATTTAGATTTAAAAAAGGAGGATTCTGTTAATTTTTTATGGATCTGCTCTGATTTGATATCTATGTCATTGATTAAATGAATCTCATGTATAAAGATTTAATTTAAAACAATCCCTCATATTTTTGCATAGAGTGGTTTTCATATACCGTAACTTAATATATTATATATAGTAAAAAGGATCCATCATTAATGAATTTAAAATCGCGTATACATATGTATTCTTATCATACTGAAATGATTTCCGTTAGTAGTATTAAACCAATAGCGATTCATACAAGCTAAATCTTCTAATCTAAAATTGGGCCAAAGAAAGGATTTTAATTTAATTAGGTTATTTTTATCCCTATCAAGATCTTTCGTTTTATGCAAAACTGTGGTCAAGGTTTTAATATTCTTATCAAATCTTGAATTTCTATCCCTCGCATTTTTTTTTTTTAAGTTGAAACAAATTAGAATTCTAAATTCTCTACGTCGTTTAGGGGATAGAATATTTTCAGGGACAAAGAAATCATAATTATTTCTTTTTCTATCTACAGTTTTGTTTTGATATTTTGTAATGGATTTTTCAATTTTTTGTTTATCAATATAGCTTTTTTTTTTGTATCTTTTACTTATTTTTTGTTTATTTTTATGAACCAATGAAATACCTATGGTTCTATATATAATAAGTTGTCCATCGTTTTTTACAGACAAACGGACAGGTTCAATAATAAATATTCCTTTTTTCATTAATTTTGCAAAAGTGAAATTCTTCTCAATCATTAGAATGTCCAGGCTCATCTCTCCTCTTTCAATAGAAGATATTGCTATCTCGTTTGGATTTTTTAGTCTAACCAAGAGACAGTATACTTTTACATTATTGAGAATTTTTTGATTAAAAAAACAATTCCATCGTAATTGAAAACGCGAATACCTTGTGAGAAATAAATCAAGTTCCGCTTCGGTATTGCTTTTGTATTGTTTACGTTTTTTTATCTTCGATTCGGTATAATTTTCTTCAATATTTTTTTCTTGGTTTGATAGAGCCGATTCAGGATTTTTTTTTTTTTCTTTATCTGATTCAAGCTCTCCTTGACCTGCCGATTTTTTTTCATTTGATGGTATAAAACCTTTTTTCTTTCGAGTGATCTTTTTATTAACATTTTTGTTTTCATTAAAATTGAAAAGAAGTAAGTTAATTGGTATAACCCACGGTTTCATTTTATATGTACTAGAAAATAATAAAAATTCTGGAAAGAAAAAAAATTCAAAATTTGTTATACGATTATTTAGTATTTTTTCATTCATTCCCATCCAATCAAAAAAGAAACTTTTTTGATTGGCAAGACCCTTTTTAGTTTTTTTATCAATTCTTTGATAATTCTGAACTTTAGTCTTAATATATTTTTTTTTACTCTTGATATCAACCCAGGGCTCAATATTTACTTTTTTTCTAAACCAAAAGTTGAGAATTCTCCAATCCAAATATTTTCTATGCCGAATTTCCCCTATACTCCGAATATTATATTTTTCTAGAAAACAAGAGACTAAACAATTATCTAGAGCAATGCCTATAGACATATCAAAATTTTTTTCTGTAGAATGAATAGATTTGTAGCAAAAAAGATTATATATATAATCTTTTTTTAAATTATGTTTTGGATTTAATAACAGGTCGGCCTCAAAAAATTTTTGTTTTTTGTAATTATCAAATTTGTTTTTTTCATATGAATCCCCTTTCGTTAAACTTGTATTTAGAACTAGAGAGTCTTGGTTTATTTTCTTTTTCCATTTTTGTGTTACTAATCTAGCCCATGCAATCTGAGGTAAATTATATTGATAATGACTTCGTAACCAGTTTTTCCATTGATTTACTTCGGGATTTAAAAAGGTTTTATCTTTCAATTCATAATGAAAGATTCCTTGTTCTTGAAAAAAATCCTTTATTTGATTCTTAACAAAAAAGGATGTTATGCATATGTTATATTCAAGAATAGCCTTTAATTTATAAAGGTTACTCACTTGAATTTGTGATAATTTGTAAAATATATATGCTTGTGATAAAGAGCATATGTCATAACTTTTTTTTTTTTTATTGGATATTAAATTTTTTATAATCGAAATAAAATAAATGGTATTTTGTTTTTTATTAATTTTTTGTTCATTTTCTTCATTCTTGTAAATATATTTATCAAGAATTGTTTTTGTTGATTCAAAAAACAGGTGTGTAGTAATTCTTGGAATATTAATGATACCTAGAAAAGTAGCTATAGACAGTTGTTCAATGCAAAATTTAATAAAAAAAATGAATTTACGAATTAATCGGGTATTTTTTCTTTTGAATGTC